ATCTTGTTTTGGAAATCGACTTCGCCGAACCAGCAACATCTAATATCGTATATAACACAAACAGAATGAAAGCTCTTATAGTTGAGACATAAATCTAGGGCCAATGAGTGCTACAGTAGTGCCTTGCGGGGTCGTAGCGCCGGTTACCGAGGGTTTTGATCCTTGAGGAGCTTGATTTCAATTTGATTTAGGTTTTTCCTCATTTTATTGTTGCTTAACACGATAAGGCACTTAACAATATATATTTGATAGAAGTCCGAAGAAAACCAATCATCAGTAAAGAAAGCAACGTCACCAACTTCACCGCTATAAGCTCAGAGCTAAGCGAACCGAACGAACGGAGTCAGGCCCAACCACTGACTGAGTCCGGAGCAGCACTGTTGGCTTTATTCTCTATGGTGACGGGGCAAGGCAGCCCGCTTGCACGCCTTTCTTTAGAGGGTGCACTCTACGACTATTTTCCTTGATGAAGAAAGCAAACCTGTTGTATAGTGAGACCGTCCTCCTCGGGAGATGCCTCAGAACCGGCTCGAATAACATTCCATTCGACGGTATTGAATCGAACAGAAGTCTGACCTGCTAACAAGGAACCGAAAAAGTTCGCTGCTTAAGGCACGGCCGGGAGTTTCCCCTTCGGATAATGAAGCACGAACTCAAACAATGATTCATCGGGTTTTTGAGTAGTCGCGCTTGCAGTTGAGAGAAGTTGACTTGGCTTTCTGTGTGAAAGAAAAACCTTCAGACAAATTTGGAAAGTCAGTCAAAGAGGTGAATGATCCGATGGGTTGGGAGGTATACCAATCCGACGGCTGTGTCAGCTAAGCTCCTAGGGAATAAACTAATAAATAGGTCATCCGTCGCCTCTAAGCTCGACAGTCTCAGTGCAAAATGCCATCAGGTGGCTCTTAGGTTAGGGTTCCCTTTGTTTTACTAAATATAGGAGGTGTGTAAGTGGCTGGTAAAACTGCTGTGGGGCAGTGAACATAATCCAAAATCGACGTTGGCGGCCTATGGCCAGACTGAATCTCGTCGGAGGGTTTCCTTCTTGGATTGAATCTCTTGTACATGGCAGAGTCATATTGATGAGTTACACAGGAGCGTAGCAGATCCTAATTCAGGAGCATTGGAAGACACGTGCATACCAGCAAAGGAGTTTGCCAAACTCTGTTCATTCTTCACATACCGATACCCACATGTCACGGCTGTATGGTTAGTTAGGTTGTTGACAAATTTGACAACGAAAAAGGAAGAGTCCCTATCTCCATAAGAGGAGCAATACAGGAAGAACCAAAATAAGCGATTTGAGCCGGAAGTTTGATCGGAAGATAAGTAGGCAAGGCCATCCAGATAGATGCTTTTTGAGTTCCCGGCTCCCGGCCTTCAAGAAGGAATACGAGGCGCAAAGCGTAGTGGATATACTATTCCTGCTATCTTACTTCCCGAGGGGGAAGAAGCTGTTCTAGCTCTTGGCGACTCGGAACGAATGGTTCGAGATAGAGATGATGAGTAGGGAAATTCCATAAGAAAGGGATGTAGACTGTATTCATTGATGGATTTTGTTTCATAAAAGTCAAAGTGCCGTGGTTCAGAATAGATGTTCTATTTGAATGCTTATCTATGAAAAAACCTGCTATAGCAATCTACCACCTTCTGCATGACAAACCTCATGGAAAGAAAGAGTGAGGATTTTTGAAATGAATGTAAGTTAGTGAAGCAAGGCACTGAAAGTGAAAGCTGTCCAATCGCTCTAAGCCAGTTGTATCTGGTGACTATTGGTATTCAGAACTTCTTTTGCAATTGGTTCGATTTATTTCCATAAGGGGCTAATCAAAAAAGTACTTTTGTCTTCTTCAAAGCTTGTTAGGATCAAAAATATGGTAGGTCGGCCCTCTCTTACCCTATCCCATGTAAGGTCTTAGTCTTCGGTCTTTACTTAGTCACTTCAGCCGGTACTTAAGTTCATAATCATAAGAATTCATAGACTACACTACTCATGAGATTCAACCACAGATATAGCAGATATTGAATGTGTTCCGGGATATTGAATTGTAGAAAATACCCGATTTTGAGACGTAACCCAGGAGAGGAGATTCCGCTTCAATCAGGGATTTCCGCTGTTCGAGCTATCTCCTCATCAGGTAATTCAGTAGTCGAGGATTCCTCCCATCCGGCTTACCAAAGATGAGATCGTCTTCCCTGGTCGCACCCGATTGAGGTTGCTTTCATTCTATTCTAACTTCTTGGGATCAAGACAGAGATCGGCCTCACATTTACCTTAGAGCAGATTCAGTCCCATTCCATTGCTTGGGCGGCAGCAGGGGAGAGTGAAAAAGAAAGAAATAGAAGGGAAGGTAGTTAGGAGTCGGAAGGGAACAACCGGCACATTGGAGGATTGGACTTTGGCCTTCTAATATAGCTTTCCAAGCCCATCTATTTTTACTTTCTCGTAGCCTGTCTCCAATTCACCACAACCACAGACTGCCTCTCCATTCCCGCTACTAACACTAAGTGAAGTAATAGTCTGACGAGTCCTTCACTCTAGATTTATGGTAAAAAAGACCCCGTGGCTCTTCTAGCGAGGAGAAAGCAACTAGACCTCCACGGGTCACTGGATTAGAGGGAGAAGCGGTCCGGGCTAGAGCCATCAGTACGTAGGATCTGCGGCCAAGGTTTAAGCTCTCCCGCAGGGAAGGAAAGAGGCAATAAAGCGACGGGGCCCTAACTTAAGTTAAGCAGTGGAATCCCGCGCTACTAGCGACAAAGAGTTTAGCACTTTCTTGTGGAGGCGGAGACTCAAACGTGGAATCGGTAGTGAAGCCAGGAACTTTCGTCGAGTGCTACTCTAGAACCGATTCATAGAGAACCTCGGAATACACACCTGGAACTAAACTAAGGCACATCCGAATCCGGTTCCAAGTGACCAGTTTATCGACTCAGCATTTTATACGGGATATTTATTTATTATAGATAGGGTTCCCCAATGGCAGAGGTGCCCTCCGGTCTCGGTGAGTTCACGAATCAGATGGAGAGCCACCCATCCTAGGTATGAGTCACGTCGACGCTGCGGAGCATCTGCTTAGGACAGAGTGGGGATTTTATAATGTCCAAAGATCAGATACTACTCCTACTTATAAGGTAAGGATAGATAGTTAGCTCTTGCGTTTAGAGAAAGATTAGAATACATGGTGATCCCAAGTCTCTCTAGGGGAAGTAAGAAATACATCTATTATCCCGAAGGCAAAAGCAAATAGCAGGCTTCACGAATGGGGCTGACTATTTCATTCAAGTCTGCTTTGTTTAGAGACTTTCTATATGCAATTTGTCTTAGAAAGGGAACTTTCATTGAAAGGAAGAAAAAGATCAAATCAAGCTCAAGTGGATACTAACTCGTGCTCGTGAGGTCCCTACTTCGTCTTTCGCCTTCTACATCGGCCGGATCACTCTATTGATACAACTTCTTTCTTGGGGCCTCGCTCTCCGGATTCTCAATTTGGATTTCATTGGTACCAGAAGTCTTAGCCATCAAGCCTTTAGTTCTTGCCTCTCAAAATAGACAATATCTAATCAATATGGTCATTGAGACATATGTAGATAAGGTATGTTCTTCACATCCTGGGCAAGAGATTCCCTTACCGTGTTCATGTGGTTCACCGCTCAATAACGAGACGATGGTCTTCTTTCCAGAACCGGAACCAGTCTTCGATCCACTCGGTATAGTGAAAGTTCATCCAGCAAGAATGGAAGCTATAGTGACTTATTTCGCAGCTATGGTTCTCGTTCTTGCACTATCGGAGTCTGCGTCCCATCATGGTATCTATCTCAATATCTAGGTTGAGTAGAGAAAACCATATTTTATACTATTCAAGATTCAAGTATGTGTCCAATCGATTTGGACTGATACGTATTCTACTTACGATTTGAATGGGCGTAGGGTACTTTTTAACCGAAAGAGAGGCTTAACCAAGGAAGCAACCATACTGACTGAAGCCAGAAGAAGCGCGGGGACTTTCAGACAGAACGGAAGAGAGGGAAGGGAGCTCAACCGGTAGAGAAGAGGGCGCTCATACCTGGCCAGCTAGCCTATTTCATTCCGTCCATCTAGGTGGTTCATCAGAGCAGCTAGAGCCCTAGCCCTCGCCCACGGATAAAGTAGGGGTGTAACAGGGAATACAATACCAATCACTATTCGATAAGCCAACAACGGATCAAACTCCAGCCCGGGAAACTACGGCCAAGCATAGGATACGGAGGCCTTTTTAGAGTCTCTCTTATCGTAGTACGAGATCTTTGATTTGCAACATCAGTCTCTCTCCGGAGAGCCCTCTGCTGACCGAACCTACTGTTATGAAGGCAAGCAACCACAATGGAGTAGGGCTTCTAAGTGCGTAGTCTGTTTCCAAGCTCTGATAAGCGAGTCAAGCTTTCTCATCTCAGGAACAAGTCGACTAAGGCGATGGGACATATCCGATCTTCCAATCGTTGATCTAGTTGAAAATGAGCAAATGACATTTCTCTGTAAATAAGGAAAGAAAGGGCTGTGTATCAAGAACCATAGCAATAGATAAATACAACGCCCATATCACCTTTTTATAAGAGGTGAAGCCGTCGGTATTTTTTAGGTTAAGCTGCAGGTTTGTGAAAATAAGTTGCATACTATGGAATAATGGTAAATCAATCATCACCGGACGAAGTCAGCTTTACCCACTTAATAAACCACCAGAACCAGTAACAAAAGAAGCTAGTCGCAATCTTGCTATGATATACTCACTCAACGTTGACCAGTTCTATCAAAATCTGAAGAAGGATCGATGCAATTAAGCTGACTGCTTCCAAGCACCTTATTCAACCACTTTACTAATGGAGGACAAGAAAATCCACGATGTCTACCTAAAGATCAGATTGAATCAATATTCCTAGGCTTGGCGCTCCCCCTGTTGATAACCTGGCCTATGTAGGTACTTTACCTTTGCTTTGATCTACGCTCTTCCTCGGCGACTCATGCCCTTCCGCTGTTCTTTCGTCTCCGGTAAATAGTCTATGCCCCGCTCTCTTTTCAATTATTACGGACATGTCTATTGAATGAAGTTCTGCCTGCCGTAGGTCCCCTAATGCTTTAGAGGAGCGAACAAAGCCCTCTACGAGATCGATGACGATGAATAAGTAGTTACTAAAAATCTTTCTTTCTAGTATTACCCTCTTGAATGTAGATGCTTTGGACACGCCCTTGGGCTTCTCTACGATTCGTACTTATGAATTCACTTCCACTTTTAGCTGCGGCACGCCATTCCCCACCTAACTACCAGCTTCGCCAATTACTTGCTGTTGGTTAGGTGCTTAGTCTCGGCTTTGGATCCACCATTGCTATCGTAGGATAATTGGACTGTCTTGAAGCCACTTCTCCGCTCTTCAAATCAGCTTATTGACCTACCGACTTTCGCCACCCTCGTTGGCGTTAGAGCAAACGATTTCTATTTTCTTCCTTGAGTCAGCTCGGAAACTCCTTCAGTTCCATATTTTGATGGTAACAGAACCCACTCTTGATAAAGGGCAATAACAGGCGCAGCAATGGGCGAAAGAATAAACCACGGAAAGGCACTTCAAGATCCTTAGCTAAAAAGGGAATTTGTGAACTCCTGTGTCTCAGTGCCATGGCATACAAAGTCATGTCTTGGAGGATTCCATACATCGACTCATTCAGACGAAAAACACAAAGATACATCATCCCCAGGCGCACAAAACTACTAGATCTCGACGAGACGGAACAGAAGACCTTGCCAACGATAAGACTTCAAATAAATGATCTGCACCTAGCTTAGACCATAGTCGGGCCCAGCATCTTCCCAAAGCCCAAGACCATCCCGAAATTGCTTCCAGGAGAGTATCCTATATGTCTCTTCCCATGCTTGCATTCGCACATGAGGAAGAGGGTGATACCCACTAGGTCCATAAGACTTTCTAGGACTTTGGTATGGTAGCTATTGAATCTGGTCCGGGGCTGCTAAACAAAAAAGCAAGCACGAAAGACCTTTGAAAGCTTTTTGATTGATTTCTTCTGGACCTATAAGTGAGCAAGGAGCAATCTATCTTCAAACCACTCCCGATAGTCCGAGGATGGACAAGCATAAACGATGGAAGTTGACTTGTACTATTTGAAGTCCCTGACTTCTTCTATGTGCTCTCCATCGGTAATCTGCAACTCAAAAGCAAAAGGTTCCACAAAGCAAAGATCGAAGGTCGAGCAAAGCGAGGGTTTTTCACGGTTGGAATATACACATGAGGACCTTCAAAGGTACGTAGTTGCTCGAACAAAGTGAGAGGGAGGTCATCCTTCCTGTACATTTGAATGTGTGGATTGGCACTGGATAGGCAGAAGACCCATTCGAGGTCAAGGTGGATGGACCTAGTATACCAATCCAAAGCCGTTTTTTCGTTAAGAAAGATGGGCTTCCTTAGAAGTTTGAGCAAGGGAGGTTGGTTTTCCTTCTTTCATTTTCTCTTCTTTCTGCTCTTAAGTCAAGCAAAGACCAATCAAAAGCTTATGGGAAATAAAACTCCTAAATGCGACCCTTCTCTTATATACGATACCAAAGGTACTTCCATCCGCCAATCAAGGCTAGTGCAGCAAAGAGAGCCAAAAAAGGTGAGCACCCAAACTGCCCAAGGAAGAAAGAACAACCAGGGCTATATTCACCTCTATGTTAGGTAGCCTCCTCACTAAACACAAGTAAGAGCTAGCTTGCATTGAGAATGAGGGAAGGACTATCCTTCGGATATCCTTACTTACCTACCCTTATATATTAATATAAGAAAAAGATTACACAGCAGGTTGGGTTAGGTCGCTCCGTTCTCTTTCTATGCTATGCTGACTGGCTTCCTTCTTGCTTTGACGGGTCAGAATAAGCTCGCTGCCGGATAGAGCTTCAGTTGGGTGAGATGATCTGTCACAAGGAATTGAGTTGCGATCCGCTTCTTCCGTGAATTCCTCGTTCGTCAGCCGAAGACTATCCCGATGGTAAAGCGGCTGAACTCGTTCTAGTGCTGGCTTCTTGTCCATATAGGTCAATAGGTCCGTTCTGTTCATAGGTATGATCTCCTTCAAAAGCCTAGCAACGGAATTGCCGATACCTATCTCTTCCTATCGGTCAGTTCTCTCCGCACCTCCTCTATATAATGGTTGGTTCAACTCCGTCGAAGTCAGGCATCTTGTCAACTCTCCGGCACCGGTAGTCTGGCGAGTAAGCAACTCTCTCTTTAGTGACTCCAGGCAGGAGTCTTACCCGAACTTATAGTCTACCTACGCAACTATTTTGAAGTTCAGCAGGCTTCAAAGATGAGCAAAGAAGCCAATTCACTTCCAGGGCCAACATTCCACTGCAGCACTGGGAAATAACATCACCAATTACATGAACTGTAAGCCAGAAGAAAAGGACGACACTGTTGAGAAGATTTAGCTTGACCTATTTTGATAGATCCTTCTCAGAAGCCCCTATCTTATAGGAATTTATCTAAAAATAAAGTAACAGTCGTTTGTCAGTAGGAAACTGGAATTCAACAACAAGATGGGTGGCTTTAGCCGAAACTTGTCTGTAAACTGGTAGTTCTTGTTCGCAAGCAAGCGGGAAGTTGGATGTTCGAGCAAGCGTAGCCTTCAGTGCTCTACGATCTTCGTTCTATTCTACGGCTACTTGAAATCGTTAGGTTAGTCTCGTTAACGTTACTGCGCTTCCGTAGTGGCGGTTTGAAAGATAGGATAGCGAGGCATGGAAGCTATCTGCTATGCTATTAGAGGATTTATTTTAGACTGTAAACACACGGCTGTAGTTTTAGCTTGTATATATGATAAATGAACAAGAAAAAAACGATATTTGCAAATCATAAATTTTTCTACACAAAACAGGGAACTAGAACAAAGCGGATTTTATTCATTCCACAGCACTACAAGCATTTTTTTACATGGCCAATGGGAAGCTTACACACAACTAAACACAACATTACAACAAAAAGTGAACAAACAAACAACATATTCAAGACTATTATAGGTCCCCCTGCGGCTGCGGAGGGAATGAGGTCTCGTTGTTCTCCCTCCTCCTTTCTTCCAGACCGGTCCAGGATCCGTTGCATGGCTGCAGCCACAAGCGCTGGATCGATGGGAGGCAGACCACGTCCCAAGCCACCTTGGCAGCCTTAGAGATCCCAACTGCACCATGCCAGAGGAAAGATCAGAGGATCTGGTCAATAACCTTGCACACTTCCTTCGGCAAAATGAAAATGCTACTCCAGTAGACAGTAGACCTGAATACTGAACAACACTGATCTGATGAGCTGAAGTCTACCCGCATAGGAAAGCCGTTTGCTAGTCCAAGATTCAACCCTTTTCTTTTGGTAATCTTATCAATGAGAGGCCTACTGTCTCCGGCTGTGAGTATAGTGGAAATAAGGGGCACTCCAAGATACTTGATGGGCAAGGTCCCTTCTTTGAAGCCAAAAAGGTTCTCAACATTGTGCTTAGTATCTTCATCCATCGCCGTCGCACCTACCCGCTTCAGTCGAGTTGGCCCTATCCTCCAGGTTCTGTTGCAAATTTTGGTAGTCACTATTCCTTATGTCACTAGAATAGAGGATTGAATGAGGAACCGCCCTTGTGAACGAAGTTGAAGTTCACAAGTCCCCTACAATGATGGTAGGCCAGCTCTAAATTCGGATATTCAGGAGCAGTTGTTCGATCTGAGAAGGATAGACCTCAACCCGGACAACTTACTAACGCCCCAACCCCTCTTCCCCGAGGAGGCATTCTCAACCCGGGGAGAACAGGGAAAGGAGACCCAACCATCGAGAAGGCCTTGCCTTGAATTGGGCTTGGTCTTTTTTAAGCAAATGATATGGATGTAGGGAGAAGTGAAACTCAAATTAGTTAATGATGATTCTAGCTTCAGCAATGAGCGGGACAACCAACCCGATGGTTCGGGAATAAGACCCAGAGGATAAATATCTTGTCAAAGACATACGCTCAACTCAACCAGAAAGCTATTGCGTTCCTCGGCAGACAAATAGGTATAACAACATCCTAGTCGATAATAGTAGGGGGCTCGAAATTCAATGAAGTAAGTTGGGACAGATATGGAGTTTCATAGCCATTAGCTATTTAGATTTCCCCGCCCGCCCAACTAGGAACGGGAGACCCGTAGGCATGAAAGACAGAACAATTGGGACTTTTACCTTAGTCAAATTTTGTAGAGGGAAAGGGAGACAGAGAAAGAGCCGAAGATCAAAGTCCTTCTTTTTTTCCTTTTGCTTTTGGTAAGCGGGGCGGTAGGCGCTAGAAAAAATCCAATTGTTTTCGCCGAAGCAAGTAAAGCTCTTTTCTTGCCTGTGTTCCGCATCTGACTCCTTGATAGATAGTCCTATTATGAGTCCCAAGGGTTCTTTTCTTTACTGTCCTGCCTTTCTTTTCTCTATGAATCTTGGCATTTAGACTGATGTCCCTCCTTTTTCCCGGCCTTGCCCATTCTCCAAGCAGACAACAGACTTTAGACTTCGGGGGCCCGACCCGGATCCAATCAGCAGTGGTAGAGAGTCCTCTTCCCCCAAGCGCTGAAGTAACTTCCACCATTTTAGCCACTTGCTTCCTTGCTCCGATATGAGTTGAAAAGTATCCAGGGAAGTCCCCTATAATATAAAGCAAGTCCCGTTCCACTCTTCTCTCAATGTCAGTGCTGGGAGATCGGGTACAGCGAGATCACTTTTCTGTTAGTCTGCTATGCATGAAAGCAAGAAGCTCTCTTTCTTCCTCGGGAATCTGGTATGTGAGAAATTTGTATACAAGGTCTCACATGTAGAGATGCCCTGCCCATAGACATAGAGGAAGGAGTTGGTAGCAGACAAGTCATTCAGCAATGAAACTTCCATGGCGTAGATTGACCTTTCATGAATCTGTCTTGAAGAGTGAGATCGTTATTGCATAGATAAGGTGCCTATCTCTACACGTCCACAATGAGATCAGAAAAGCAAGGAGCTTTCGCTTCGCACCTTGGTATGGTCCACTTGATGAGTATCTCTGGAATTTCTCTTCAAAATTGTAAACAGAAGGTCTTACTCCATACCGTTGAATGCGTGTGGTCAACTGTGTAATCGAGGAAGCCAACATTGACTGACTTTCATGGTTAAGGTTCGAAAGACGAAGAACCAACAAGATAGGGCGCTTTCCCCTCTTCTCTAACTAAGAGGAGAAGCAGAACATGTAGCTTTTCATCCTTGTTTGATCATCCTATCAGTCATGGTAACGGATTGAGTCTCTATCTTTCGGTAGCTGGTTTGACTCTTTGTGATCGAACAAAACAAAACATAAAGAAATATCGTAGTGTAAAGGTAAAAGTAGTATCACCCTAAAAGCAGTCTATAGGGGTAATAACAGGGTAGGTGTGTATTTTCATCGAGATTGGTTTTCTTCGGACTTCTATCAAATATATATTGTTAAGTGCCTTATCGTGTTAAGCAACAATAAAATGAGGAAAAACCTAAATCAAATTGAAATCAAGCTCCTCAAGGATCAAAACCCTCGGTAACCGGCGCTACGACCCCGCAAGGCACTACTGTAGCACTCATTGGCCCTAGATTTATGTCTCAACTATAAGAGCTTTCATTCTGTTTGTGTTATATACGATATTAGATGTTGCTGGTTCGGCGAAGTCGATTTCCAAAACAAGATTCGAAATTAGAAACGGATTCTTGACTTTTCTTTTTTACCATCTCCGGAAGAAGAGGAAAAGGTTATTGCAAAATTCTAACTCTAAGGCTGAGGACTATGAGTTGTTTGCAGCTGATGACTTCCTGCGTAATGCTTTCCTGAATGACTGATCAACTCTTAAGGCTTAGAAGTCGAGTGAAGTAAAGAAATAGACGAATTAGCTCCCGGGAAGACGAACATAATCTCTTCAACAGCTACTTCGTCATCAAGATCAGATGCCCTGTAACTTTCTACTTCCATACTTGACTTCTTAGATGAGGGAGAGACGGGAAAGCAAGCGTCAAAAGCAATCAATCTGAACTCAGGATCTCGTTCCGGAGCAAGATACAGGTGTTGGATTAGATGAGATTCCATGGTCATGGTAAGTTGAAGAATCGATCGAGTCAATGGCATTGAAGCCAGTTCAATATGGTTTTATACTCTGGTATTGGGCATAAGGATCTGCTTTCTCCTACGATTCGACGGTCTTCAACATAAGAAAAAGATTGAGACTACTACTGCGGAAGGGAGGGGCTTCTGTTATCTGCTGTCTTTGCTGAAACCGAGTCTCGCTCTGTGCTGAAGACAGATTCTTTTTATCGGTTGAGTAAGGGCTACTGGTCGAGCTGCTCCGCTCCTCTTCTTTAGCTTCTTCTGTAATACCGAGAGTTAATAGCTCTAGCGGCTGCTTTTGAGAGCCTTTCTGCTGGTTCCCTGAGGAGGCCCCCTTTTTCTTCGTTAGCATTTTCAAAAGGCTCAAACCGAATGGTCAAAGGCTGGGAGTATTGATGGGAATACCGGGGGTTCGTCATTAGTAGTGGGGAAGCCGGCCTATTAACCATGTAGACAGATTAGTAGGTACGGCACGTACCATAGTCTGGGGTACGGATTGACTTACTATTCGATTCGAAGTGGATGACTACCTAGATTAGAATGAGGATTCAATATTTCGTGATAGTTATCATGGGTTGAAAAGGGACGGGCCAATAGCAACGCAGAAGTTTCATACAAAGGTGCGCGGGGCGGAGGGAAAACCAATCTCAGAAGGGAAATCCGGATGAAAGGGCAAATTCCTGTGATTCTTGGTTAGCTGACTAAGAGCGGATGGGGCGGGCAAGGAGAGCGGCATTGCTATAGGTTCGATTCATCAATGTCGGTATCTCAGTCTGCTTTCCCTGACATCGGTAGTACTATCGATTAGTCTTTCCTTACGTGGAAGTAGTTCAAAGCTTTCTTGAGATCTATCTCTCCGCTTTCTATAGGAATCAGTCCTGGTCGAGAAGTGATCGAAGCATCGGTGAAATGAATCGACTCTCCATACTTAACACATGGGATTTTTTGATTGCACCTTTGATATCCGCTAAGAACTTCCCAATCAAATAGATCTCCCCTGGCTAGCAATCTCACCGGTGAAGTTATAGCTCTCGAACAAGCGGTGAGGGGCGAGGTAGCCCGGGTCAACGGATCGAAGGCAGTATTTAACGTTCCCACCTGCAACTACGAAATAGGCTAGCTGACCTAGCAGTGAAGAGAGAGCTGACCAGAAATTCAATAAAGATTCAATAGCTGGTCCAGCGATGACATTTCAGAAGTCTGGCACCACATTGCTTTATAGTCAAGAAAGATAGGAATTTGAATCCTAACTAACCATAGGAAGGTTCAAATCCTGCCCCCGCCTTGAGATACTGAAAGATCATTAGTGAAAGAAGGACCAACGACGATTCTATCCTAAAAGAGAAGGGGCAGTAGAAGTCAGTCTTCTTTGAAGATCGAGAGATTGTTTCGGAGACAGAAGTAGAGGTAAGGGACCTACTATCTACCGCATCCTCACCTTGAGTCGTTCATAGTTGACATAGGCCAACCGTGCATGCCATAGATCTGCGGATCTCCTTCAATCAAAAACCGAGCTACATGATTGGCCGTCACTGCCCCATCTATATCCAATTCTGGAGAGAAGTCCTGTCTCACTTCTCCCAAAAAGGGATCCTACGTTGCTTCTCCTTGAGGTCGAAAACGACGTTGTTATCTGTTCTCTAGAGAAGCTTGTGCTTGTACCTGGACTTGTAGGCATGTGTTCAGCAGACATCTTTCTTCAAGAAAGGAGCTTTTCTCTTGTCTGACTTTACTGTGTCTTCTTCTATTGCTAGGGTGATAGTGTGAACCGGGTCTTCCTTCCCGGGGGTCAGTCTCATTCAGGTCGGCCTTTACTTCAATTACTCTATATGCTCACTCAGTCGCTCGTGCTCGTTAGGGCGAGCATAACCACAGCCGAAAGTTCAGTCTTGGTAAAAGAAAAGCTTCTCCTTTCGCTCCAAGTCTTTCATAAAAGACAGGGAACCCCCTCGAGCGTTAGCTGCTTTCGATACCCTGATTTCCTAAGCCCGGATAGACACTTTCGCTTTGCTCTTTCTTCCCCTGACTTGCACTTTTGAGTCTTTCTCAGTAGTTCAAAGGGAAAATAATCTTATGTGCTCTAGCAGCTAGATCTTTTATCTGTTATCTGAACACCGGGAACATCGCCAGGTACGCAGTGAACGAGTATGAAAGCGAGTCTCTTAGAGTTCTGTTCTGAAAGAAAAGAAAAGAAGGGACTCTTTGCATTCCATGAGATGGACCGATCTATTGTGCTTATGCTCAGCACGGGAGTCCTTGAACGCTAACTAGCCTGGCAAATTCATAAGATCCTAGTGCTATCCGGAGATTGGCGACTTGATTGGCTGACTCGCTATGCTTGCTAAACCCTTCTCTTTGCATACCTCGTAAAGATTCCCCGGCATATTCCGGAGGTGGAAGATCTGACACTCGCTTGCTTTTCACCCGGAAGGAATGGTTGACAAGGACGTGTAGACAACGAAAGGAAAAAGAAAGAGAGTCCGTTCCGGGGGATGTATGAATTCGGAGAAAGAAGGTGAAAGAAGACGCTGGGGAGTTGAGTTAAGGCATGGAGGAGAAAGATTGGGGAATGCGAGCAAGGAGCGAATTTACGAGCTGTTAGCCAACTCCCTAAGCTGCTATAAATCTCTTCTGGTACTGGGATCCTCCGTCTTATGGTCCTCGTTCTAAGCGACTCTCTGGGGGGCCCCTTTTTTCTATCGATAGCAGATAGGACGAGAAGACTCAGATTATTAGAGATCAGACATAATAGCGAAGGGAAGCAGGAGCTTTTTAAGCTCGCTCTGAAACAAAGGAGGCAGATACGTGAATGAAGTGATATCTTGGAACAAGGGCAGTGGGCGTAGGGGTTGATCCTTTGCACCGAAAGGACCGGGGGCCATTTAAGGAGCGCGCGGGACTCAATTCAATTCTAAGGTAAGCCATTCCCGAGGAAGACTTTTTGCAGTATTTTTCTGCTACGTGGAAAAAGTCCATAGGTGAGATGAAGGTTCGCATCGCTGAATCCACAGGTCGTGGTCATCGTCACCAATGTCTGTCGGCTAGAAGCAATAGGAATCTTACTTTCAAGTCCGGGGAAGAGGGCAAGTTGCTCAACTCAAACACCAACGAATGTCCCCAAAAGAGTCTATAAAAATCCCCAATCAAAGTCAAAAGATGGTCTCCCAAACTAGAAGCAAGCACATAAGAACATATATATAAAAGCTAGAATCAAAGAATGTACCAACGAAAGGGCTGTGTGAAGCGAATGGAACTTGTTCAAGAGTACAGCTGGACTAAGTGCCCTTTCCAGGGCGTGGGGGCTCCATTGCCTGGTTCTTTGCCGATATGATTTGCTCTTAATCCTACGTAAACATGTCCATAGCATGAGTTTGAACTATTGATTGAAGCGAGAACTCTCGCTGGTCAAGTAGCTTATCTTCGCCACCAAGGCAGCAGAGTAGTTCATAAAGACAAGACTCAAACTAATAGGGGGCCCGTCGAATCTGCTCTGAGGGCGGGACCCGATGTCGTCGAGAGATTTGATTCATCCCCAGCAAGCAAAGCAATAGCATCCTGCTTCTTGTGACAGAATAAATTTCATATATAAGAAAGGGGTTGTTCGACGATGTTCTCTTTTAGATGGTAACTCTTCATTTCATAAGAGAATCAATAATTTAAATTGAATTAAGTAGCCGCAAACGAAATCAAAAGGGATCGTGTGTGGCACGTGCTGTCATCCTCTTTATGGTGAGATTAGGTCGGTGTTCAGTCTACCTATCGATTGGTAGAGTACAAGATCGAAAAGAATGCATTGATTTCTTTATGGGCACCATGATGACGACTACCATAGGAAGAATGGTTACCCAAACTAGGGATTGCACATTAGTCAGTCAAAGTCAAGAAGGAGGCTACTAGGAAGAACAAGAAATTTGTTCACCGATCGATTAAGAAAGCGCTACCCCTTGTCTTCTGCAAAGCACGTCAAAAGAACCTTGCCCCATTCAGTAAGCAGCCGGTGGGAGTTGCAGTTGACTTTTTAAATCCAGTTGATATAGAGGAGTTGACATTCGGACTTATTCACTAGCCTCACTGGCTTCCACAGACTCAGGGGTTTAATGTACTACTGGAAATAAGATATGCTAGAATGGAATATGCTAATACAGTAGGTAATATCCCGGAAGGACTGAAATTCAACTGTTTCGATGGGACTAGACAAATTAGCCACATCCAAGGGATCTAAAAAAAAAGGGAAGTAATAACTTGCTGGCTTTACTTGCTTTGCCTTCAAAAGAAGTTATGGTTACACTTCCCCTTTCTGGCTTGCTCATATCATCAAATCACTTTCTTGACCGACATTAGCAAAAGGAATAGGAATGCCTTCAAAAATAGATTACACAAGCGCTTAGGCAGGACCCGTATCCACCTTATACATAGACCTTAGCATTCTCAATAGCTGCAAGGGATCCTCTTCTAGAGCTGGGGAATTTCAATCCTTATCGAAGGATCTCCCTAAAAGCTTTCATCGATCTTAGGAGCTTAACCCATCGTTTGGCATCCCTTCCTGCTTTAATAAAAGTGACGCACTCTTTATTTCCACTTTCCTTCACTCCTTTCTCAAATCAAGCCTGAGGTGCATAGCGATTCAGGTCAATATATATCTCTCTTATAATATAAATAATAATACTACTATTTGGGACAAGCTTAGGTGAAGTAGCATATACGGAATTCGTCCTAGAACAGGCCCATTAGACACAGTGAGTCTGGTATGGCTGTGGGCTTTCATTTCATTCAACTAAACAAGCGTCCTCTTTAGGGAGAAGTGCTTTACGTGCCTTACCGGGAATCCTTCTTTCCCCTTTCATTACCATGCCAGTCAGAGAAGGAATCCATTGGAAGCAGCGAGTCCTACGGTTACACCAAAGTGGAGTTTCTCGTATATAAGGAAATTCTCATTGCACTAAGGAAGAACTTACCTAGACGCGAAAATAGATACTATATAGCTTCCTTTAACAAAGAGGATTTCACAAGTGGTATTCAGGACTGGTCAACCATTGGGCTACTATGGCTCTTGGGCGTTGTTCTCTCTAACCCACCATTTTCTGGTATGGTTAGCAGCAGACAAGGCTAATCCACATCGTACCAGACCATTTAATCGGTATGCTTTGCTTGGTGATGACATTGTCATTGCCGAGGCTGATGAGTATCTTCGCTTGAGTCCAAATCTAAGAGGCGGTCTCTAAGACTGGTGCTCTCGAATTTGCTAAGCAGTTCTGGGTGAAACAGGTACAGGTCAATCTGTCACCGGTTTCTGCCCGTGCTGTTTTAGCTGCGAATAACCTCATCGGATACCATACCCTTGCTTTGAAGTCTAATATGTCGCAATCAGTATTATACCGGGGCAGGGTACCGGACAATGTCTCGTTCCGATTCTAATAAACTGTCCAGACGGTTTAAGCGGATCCATCCTATGCCTCATCAGTCTCCGGCGCTTTTTTCCCTATACTGGTTTCATAATCAGTTGCAAAAGAACTAGAATGAACACCATCTGGAGCTATGTCTGAAAGTAGATTCATGTAGGTACGCGGTAGGTCAGGAGCGAAGCAGACTCGACTTACAGGAGAGGAGCATATCAGCTTCTTGTCGTGTTGGTGAAATCTAGATCTTCTTAGTTCTCCCATTGAAGCCGAAAAATGCTTCTTCTTCACTTCATGGAGGGAGCCCCCTTTGTATCCCACGAGGAATGAATGAAGTAGAAGTCATTACCGTACCGATATTGCTTCTTCAGTCTTGGCTGAAGGCCTCTTTTCCATTCACAAGATATGATCCGCCTCCAAGGCGGGCATGGCTGGCCTGTTTTCCTCTCAAGGACATGTCTGTTTTCGTGTTAGTGTGATTGATCTCAATGCTAATGGGGAATGAAGCTATGATTATGATCCGGATAGAGATGAGGGTATATTCGGCGCATAGGTCCGTACGGGAGAAGATATTCTTCACTAAGGGCATAAACTATAAAAAGAAAGAGAATCTTACTAGAAGTGCTCTTTGATACTCATTGGTAAAGGAAGAAGTCGTACCAGACAAGTTCAATCAGTAATGGCTGTGAGGCACCGAGTCTGAATAGGCATCAACAAGCACATAGATGTCCGAGGCTCGAGGTACTTGAGCAGTTGGCAAGGGGGTTGCTAATTCATTCTCCGTCTCCGGAGAGGTCGCATCTGCAAACGTTTTCCCGTGGGCCGACGTCCCCCAGCATTGATCTATATCACTTCAGAAGAAACGATATAAAAGTACTTACCTTCTCCTTGGTGAGTCGAAGTGGGGTTCCTATTTCTCAGCTCAGATTAGAGCACCAGCTCTTACGCTGACAACCCCCGTTACGCCGCGCTGTAACTCCTAGCCGAGTAGTCTTAGTAGCAGTAGGATTACCAGATTCACTGTGCCATCTTCCTTATACTATTGATTAACCGCAGACAAGACTGGTAATTCATCTGCAGCCCAGACCTGCTACTCCTGTAAGCAAGGTTCGCAAGACAGTTTGTCCACCCTATAGACATTAGACCTACTAACAATCTATTCTTTCAATCCTGTGTAATAGCCTATTGGGCTAGTTTATGCAGCTTTCAGTCTCTATAAACCAAACCTCATGGAATATTGATTACACATTCCCTCTCTAAGAAAGATAGAAAGACCAGTACCAGCTACTATACGTGACAACGACTCCTACTGCTACAGAGAAAAAGAGAAAAGAGCAGCGGATTCTCAGCACTTCCTTACGAGCTTTCCTCTTCTCTTCGAGCCAAGCTTTCGCTTTCCCTTCCTCCTTTTGTCCGGGCCCGCTTGAAAAACTTGCCAGATGGATTGGAAAAAAAAGCATAAGCTACCTTGAGGACTGATAACGAGACTGCCGATTAGGAGAAGAGAAAAAATCAAAGGCGAAGAAAGAAGATGTCAAGAGTTCCCTATTCCAGCGCAGTCAGAAGCCTGATGTATGCTATGATGTGTACACGGCCTCTTAGGCTCTTGAGCTTTCAGCTGTTTTCAGACGAACCCAGGACCTGCGCACTGGAAGATGGTAGGATATTGAGGTACCTGAAAGGAAGAGCGGATTACATGCTATCAGGGTAAGGATTTGCGCCTAGTAGGTTAGAGTGATGCTGATTGGGGGGGTGACCTAGATGAGCACAAATCGACAGTATGCCTTTATGCTCAATAATAGCCCCGGAGCAGTAAGAAGCAAACTTGTGTAGCCTTGTCCACCATGGAGGCTGAATACATAGCATGTTCAGCATCGGTACAGGAAGCTGTTTGGTTGAGGAGGTTCTTGCCCACGGATCACACTAAAGAGATCCATTTTCTTCGCCGAGGAATGACTTAGAATAGGATGACTTTCCCGAGATTCCCATGTCCTGAATCCCTGAATGAATGAGGTTCTCAATCCTAGCCACTGGCATTCGCCGTTCGACTGGTGATCCACATTCCTCTGAGGATCTCAAGCGGCGGCCTAATGCTCCCATTGGCTTCCACTTCTTATCAACAGCGGTAGCTATCTTTTCCAGAACCCACTCCAGAATTCGACCTGGGGCACGCGAGCGAGCGATAGCTAATCGTTCGTGCGGTTTACAGAAGTGGCCAGAAAGTTTGTTGAAAAGAGACGAGAACATGATAGGCACCATACCAAAAGGTTATTTTAAATCACTAAGCAGCTAAGCAAAAGAATGCTGAATTACGGTTGGAAACCCCAATCTGCTAGTAATACATATTTATTAAGAAGGTGACGCATTTTATCGTGCGTCCCTTGTAAAAAGAATGGGTTCATTCGCGATTAGCGATGACTTACATCGTGCAAGTGGGAGGCGAAACTGCAGAGAGAGGAATAGAACTGGTGCCTCAAAGAGTTCATTCAGTTCGGCCCGGACTCACTAGGAAGATTCTGCATCTACATTAGGAGTCAGCCAGTGCAGTGAGTCTCCCCCTGGTTCTAGAGGAAGGATTGGGATGACTCCCTCATGCTATCGGTTATAGAGTCAGAGTTGGGAAGTCCCAGGTTATGGAGGCATTAAGCAAATCAGCTAACCCAGGTTCTTAATCCCAGTAGATAAATAAGTAAGCTAGTCCCAGGTAAGCAAGGTGAGAGGAAAAGGCTTAAGGCAACTAATCCCAGGTGCGGGAGTCTTGAGTACGCTAATGAGTAAGGATCGATGGAATTGAGTCCAGTACTTGGATCTTAGACTGGAAAAGGTAGTTTTATCCGGGGTTCTCTCTGTAGATGTTTAAGGGGCTAGGGAGGAAATGACGAGACTAAAGAGTTGAGGGACGAAGGGCGTACAAGCGAGGGAATTAGTCTTCGTACCTCCCCTTCCCTTAGGTGTGAATTAAATTAACAGTTAGGAATGAGCTAACTAGCCTATTCTCTTACCGAATATCTCTTTGAAGAGGAAGATGAATCAGCTGTTCAAGAGGTATCAAGAGTGAGCGGATTCGGAAACTGTAAGCGAGCCAGCTTCTCGAAAGTCTGTACCCGAAGATGTTGATGAAGTAGAATATGATGCAGCTATTGTAGATTCAGCTGCTCAAGAGGATGAAGTTGAAAGTCCCGTATAATCTGTACCTGATGATGTTGAATCAGCTCTTCCCTCTCGTTCTCATAGGACGTAGAGGCCCAAGTATTCTGAAACCTACGGTCCAAGAGGGATTCTCTACCAGTAGAATACACAAGGATTCTCCACCCACTATTATCGTATTATAGAGATGAGATGTCGAAAGATAGAGATAGAATCGAGTTCTTTCTTCTATCTCTCTTGTGGCATTCATCATCTTGAGTGCACAATGTAATGTGTCTGTCTCTCATGCGAATGAGGAAAGCAAGATAACAGAGTAGCTTCCGCCCACAGAGTCCTCTCCCTTCACAGGCTGGACTGGTCCCCGGAGGTGAAGCCAACTTCTTAATGATTGAGCATGATGACAGGCGGCTTTCTTCGCATCCTTCGTTTCAGGACAGGAACCATCAGGTTTTATTATTTCATATATGAGAAATACAATATATGAATAAGAGATTCTTGAAGTTCGGATTAAGTATATACTATACGGATATATTATTTACGGTATTATAGTGGATAGGCGTGTATATAGGATTTGAAGTTCTGTTCTGATTTCTTTAAGTTAGAGAGAGAAACTTAAAGTAAAGAAGAGCCGGAAAAGTTGAGAGAAGTACCCTAGTCAAAGGTATTCTTGTCCTTTCAGTCGAGCATCTTCTCATCCCTATCGTCGAGTAATGGGTCCCCTCCGGTCAATTACATCGAGCCTTGGTAACGACCTTCTACAGATTTGCTCTCCAGAATGTTCTTTTGGGTCACAGTGGTGGGTGGGTCTCGGTCTTGGTCTCATTGGTAGTCTCAGTCCAGCTCATAGTGAAAGCATGAATTTTTGGTATACTGAATTGCGGCTCACCTGCTCTTAGCTAATTGTAATAGGCGGGCATGCTTCCTGGCAGATCGATCAAAAAGAAAAGAATAAGCATCGTCAGAACGATCCGAAGAAAATAGGCAGGGGGCAAAGACCAAAGAAAGAGCAAAGGAACTCAGACTCGCCTAGTGAGTATATGGATTTCGTGTCTAAGTTACTGATGATTCCGTAGAACTTGTGACAAAGGAGGGGGAATTGCCTTAAGAATAAAGAGGTGATGCCTTTATAATGAAAAATGAGAGATAGACCTCTCTATCCTAACCGAAGTCGTCACCTTCAGTCGCAGCAGTGGTCCTTTCTGAAGCAAAGGGAGTTGGACCTCACCAGGTCCACAAGGCTAAGAAAGGTTATTTACCTAACTTCCCGAGTGGAGTCCACTCTTCTCTTCTTAAAAGAACCGGTTTGGAAAGACTGTAAGGGTTATCCGTCTTGTCGGCGTAAGCGCAGCTAGTTCAACTGTTGGCGGAGGGGCTGAAGCTGTAATGGCATATCGGCTAGAAAAGAAAGCAGGATGGACAGGATTGGATCTACTTTAAAGCCTTGTGACCTAAGGTCTAAAGAAAAGCCCTATCAGAGACTACTGTTTCATTTCCGTACCACTACTTCTGGAGCGAATCGATATACTGGTTCACCTGCTTCTTGCCCTTACTATCGAACTGTAACGCGCTTTCACACAGGATTTCCTTACGATCTCATGGGGCATATAAGGCATATGGACAGAAGGAAATCGTGCCCTAAGGGCAAGAAAGAAAAGGAGGATCAAGAGGAACTTCCGGTAAGGTCTTGTCAGAGCCTCCACCACCCCCAGCAATAGCTCCAAGGTAAATGAATGTTATTTCAGTTATTCCCAAAGCAGATGAAATACAATACCAGCGGAAATGCCATTAACACCGGCAACTAAAGCACCATCTACTCTCACACCAAGACCAAGAACAGGAAAGAGAGCACCGGATGATTGAACACTATCCCAATCTCTAGCAAGAGTACCAGCGCTTACTGTAATTGAATCAGCAGTTTCAGACTAGGCTGTTAGCAGGAAATGCAGGCGAGACAGATAGAGAGATCTCATTAGGAGAGGACGGGACTGAGTGAAGGCATTCCAGGCAATAGAGCCAATAAGGGAAAGAATACCGGGGTTGATGCTGAACCAATTCTTCCATTCCAGAGCCCAGAAGAAGAGGTTTGATAAAACCATGATGCGAGGCATCGCTGATAACATTGCCTGTTGTACAGTTGCTTTAGCCTAGGAGCCGGAAATCAGACTGAATCCGAGACAAGAGATACATTGGCTTGGATTGAGCTGTCCCTATCCCTATCAGTCGAGTTACTTCATAACCTCTTCTTCTTGGTCTCGCTTCTTCTCCAAGCCAACCATCTGATCAAGCAGGAGTTGAACCAGCCTTTGGAGTTGGGGTTGTTCCAGCAGGAGAGCTAGTTGAAGCTTTGGACAGAGTGGGACCTGCTTCTTAGGGAGACTTAGTTTCTACTTCTTCTTGGGCAGCGAGTGCTTACGACTCTGAGGCCAAAGGACACAGACCGGCAAGCTAGATCATCAGAGTCTGGACTGACGAGTGAAGGAAGCGGGACTGACTCACTTTCAATAAGAGACCTGGATCGGACGGGATGTCCGAGTAAGGCAGACAGGAAAACATCTGATAGTAGGGAACATGCTAACACCAATTCATCATCCCGCAAAAGTTCATCCTAAAATCGTTAACAGGAAAGCGGAAAAGCAGCTACTTTGAAAGACCTTTTCTAACCGAGACTGAAAAGCAAGAAAGAGATGCTCTAAGCTTGATACATTCAATTCCTCCCTGACTTCCTATTGCTACAAGATTTGGTAGCGCACAAGAGTAGGAGCTTGATCCGTGCCGGGTCTTAGAATACGCCTTTATTTCATTTCTATAGTTTCATGAATATCTTAGAAGCGAATTCTTAGTTTCCAGCAGATGACTTCGCAGTTCCCTTATAGACTTAGACTTTATCCGAGGGGATTGGTGATTAGCTTATATTCCATCTCGATAGTATGCACTACGTACCTAGAAAAGGCCTCTTCCTATATCCCTGTTCGGGCAAGCTATTGATTCCATTACCGACCTTAGTTCTACCTACCACCTTTTCACACTGTTTAAGGGGCAGCATCTATTGAGAGTGGATTGACGGTGTTTAGAGATTTCCAGCATAAGCAGTAGTTGAACCAGCATAATGAAAAAGCTAGCAAAAGGGCAGGCCGATTCAGCCAAATAGACAGAATGGCAAGCTTCATTACCATTCGATAAATCCCATCGGTTCCACTCCCCTTAATGCGCAAATGGCTTAAAAAGCTTCCTTCATCCAGAATCTCCTTATTTCCAGCTGTCCGAAGCTTATAAGCAGGAATCGGCCATTCAGGGTACCCCTTTATGTTATGAGCAGCAATCCTGGAAGGAAGGCGGTTGGGAAATCCCTTGTTTCCCTATTCTTTCCCCTACACTTCTTCGTACTGGATTGAGAAAGCCCTTCGTTCTCATTGCCTTAGACAGGATCTTATCTTTGGAACTTAGTCGCACGCCCACTCATAATCGAAAGGGATCCGAAGATACCATACCAGTGTCCGCGCAGATTAGCAACTGAAGATAAAGACAACATCAGAAATGAATCCGGCACGTTGGATTCCCCATTCCTGAAGCAAAAGTGTATAAATCTGCCTGGGACAAGACTAGGCCAGCTAAGCCTCGTAACTTGGCATACCGAATTGACGAGATCTTCACTCTGGCTCAAACTTGGGTACCCGACTACGTTCACTTGGAAAAGATCCAAACATCAGTGATTTAGAACATCACTTTCGATATTTCTGTTCGATCCTAATTAGCTTGTTTGCTTTTCTTGTTATCAAAAGTAAGGGGCAGGATAAGAAATAGAGAATCCCCCTATCGAGCCAGCCCAGGCTAGGAAATCTCCCTTAGTTTAATTAGTCTCTCCAACCCGCCTAGTCAAAAGCCCTTTTTTTGAGTTTCACCTGAATATAAAGAGACCTTCTATTGGGAGGACTAGTCTTTTTGCGTAAGCCGCCTTGCTCTAAGAATCATCTCTTCTCCCCGCGAGGGAGTAGCCTTTGCCAAAGAAGCGCTAATTACTTGTTGCATTGCCTGCGTTAGGAGATGAGTGCACTTGAGAAGAATGAGACATGGGAAAAAGAAGTGAAAACAAAAAAGGGGCCAGAACATAAGGAGGTGGTAGACAATTTAGAGAGCTTGGAGGAAAAGATCAAGACCATCAAGGGTATAGAGAGGCACCAAGTTCGCAGAGATCTGCTTCTTCTCAGACATCAAGCTCCCCCACAAACCCCAGATTTGTATAAGTATAATGGAAGAGGGTGAAGTCTTACTCATCTCCGCGCGTCTACTGTGGGGAAATGTGTTCTTACGGAGATAAAAGCTACTAATCCAACAGTTCCAGAAGAGTCTCACCGGCCCGAAAGAGATGTACCGAAGCTCTCAAGCGGCCCGGCCTATGCCGAGAGGGTTACAGCATTAATATGCCTTGGGGAAAGTCATGCACCTGGCCTAGACGGATAAAGGAAAGATTCTCTCACCGAAAACAAGTAAACGAAATAATTACTAGTGCCCGATCGAAATGTCATTTCCTTGCCTTAGGGCAGGGTTTGACACTATATAAGGACCAGGTAATTTCTTAAAGAATGCCTTTACCTCCTTTACTTACTTTCTTGGCCCCGCTCCGCACCTGTCTTGCTTGTCTTTCTTCCTCCTCTTATCCTTCGATACGTGCCTGCTACTGCAGCAGCTAGAGAGAGAAAAGTACGGATTCGGACATGGGAGCATTAGGAAGATTCTTTCTAGCTTATGTGATTCACTCCTTAAATAAGGTAGTTGGCTTACTTGCTTTTGAGAGGACAGGTAGTTTACGAAGAGAAGACAGACGCAAGACTCATCCCGATGGATGCGAGACAGCAGAGGATGTGGGAGCTTTCTTTCCCAAGGAAGAGCCCAAGCAATGCCCTTGGGAGCGCATTGCTTTCGGTGCAATCCAACTCTCTTCCCCTGCTTCGCCTAACTGAGAAAAGACAGAAGCAGCACCGCTAGTGCACTTGAAGCTATTTCCTGTAAGGTATAGACCAAGTCATTGAATTGTACCGGTCCTGTTCTTTTGTTTGTGCCAACCTTCTCGCCCTAGCCCTGTGTCCACAATTCCAGGCCTTCAATCAAAGTCTTGGAGTCAACTAGAAGGTGGAAGGCCCTAACCGAGAGAGGGTCCACGGTGGCTACGGGGAACCAGAGCCCGCACGAAGGATTCAATGCAGAATGAGTTCTTATCTTTCTTATGATATTAGCTGTAATCAATTGAATGACAAATCTCTTTAAAAACGAAGACCTTTACTAGTAGCCGGCTGACTTACGAATACCAGCATCTATAAAAGAGGCTTTCTCTAATAGGGGAAAAGCATTGGCATTCTATTAAAGCGGCGCAGTCAGAAAGTCAAGCAGGAGGCAGAAGGTGGGGAAGGAATGATTCTCAGAAAAAGGGTAGGGTTAGGGGATTGGTCTGGAATGGAGCCGGGGTAAGGAGCGAGTTAAGTTCCCCTCGGGAAAGAAAGAATAGGCAGCTGTGAGAGTAGCGGTCGGTGGGAATAGGACTAGCTTTCTTTACAGAACAGATGAAAGTGCCATCCTCCAGGATTTAGCTGTTGAAGGAATAGGAACAGCTCTTATTCACGACTCTGCTGCCATTGAATCAATCTGTTGAGTTTGCTCCTATCGTAGATAAGAGAAAGGCAGCTTAAAGGAAAGCAGTTGTAAAAGAGAAAAATCCCCTACCCAGCATTAGACTTTATTACCGCCGTTGGACTAAAGCATTGGGAAAGGGCCTACCCCTACTCGAAAGGAAGTTAAGTCGCCCAGTGAAGGAACCCAGGGAGAAGCTTTTGTCTCTTTTGTTGAATCGACTCTTCACTCATGCTTTTATGTTCAAAAGAAAGAATAAGATATTGCCCTCGGTGCGCTAGGAAGAGGCTTTCCGAAACCATTGAATGGTTTGGTCGAAAAGAAAGGAATTAGCTCTGCTTCGAGGAACTAGCCTTTTCGAATATTATTTTCGAGATGTAGAAGGAGCTCCACCGATAGCGAAGGACGGAGTTAGTGCATTTATGCAGAGACTAAAAAAGATTCCGATTCAAGCTCTGAACCAAAGCTCATTCTTTTCTCTATTGTACCCTCATCGACACCGAATCTCCAGGTATATTAGCTCCAATCGGGCAAATAGTCTTTACCTTTATTGTTGCCATATAAAGAGATGGTCTATCAGTATGAAAAACTTATAGAATTTCCAGTGGATTTTTCCACATGGGTGGTTGAGGGAAAATCGCAAGAAAGTGATAGAGTGCTCTATCCCTATAAGAGCATACATTTTAGCATACTATCTTTCTTTGGAAATGATATGATACTCGATATAGATACCTAGCTACTAGAAGAGGAATAATAGCATATAGCTAAAATGCCTAAGGGCCGGGAAAGCTACTCCAAGTAAACTGACTAGCCTACGCTAAAGAACCTCTTCGCTTTGCTTTGTTCGAGTCACTTCGTCCCTCTAAACAAGGGAATTTGAAAGCTTTCGTGTGAAGAGTAAAGGTCAAGCTAGAAAGCCAGGTTCTTTCACCAATCCATCGAGTGTAATTCCTGCTATTGGGAGTTCTGCATTAAAGTAGAAGCTAGCAAAGCAAGCCAGGGAAGCTAATTGCGACAGTTCAGCTCTTTCAAGTTTGTAATCTTTTGAAAGCTATCCTGTTACAGATCCTGTTAGCAAGCCATTTTCTTTTTAGCCAGTTTCAGGCTGTTTCTGGATAAGCCATGGAAGACTCTGGAGTTTCAGTGTCCGTAACAGTTTTTCCTCCTGCCATGGGGAGTTCCCCACCAGTCCCTCATCTAGTAGCCTTCGTATCTGTCGCCTGTCCTAAAGTCCTAAGGTCTTCACCTGTTCTTTGCCAAAAAGTGAGTTTAAGTTCTAAGCCCATCCTTAGTTGGAGTTCTCCTGCAGCCCTTGGGAATGACCTTAATCGAGAGGGAATTTCCTTTGGCTGTCGGTCCAGTTCCAGTAGAAAGAAATAGGGGCAGCCTTCTAGGATGATGACCAAGAAGCCGTCTTTCTAGTATGATCGCAGAGCTATAGTCGGCTCCCCAATTCATTTCTGGGGAAGGGGCCTTGTACCTCCCTACATGCATAATATATCCCGAGCTAGGTCTCACGTGCCGGGACCTCCTTATGAAGCATGCTTATCAGAGAGGTCGAGGGAGCATTTATAGGCAAGTTTCCGGCCAGCCAATGAGAGTTTGCTTAGGAAAACAGGTAAGAGATTGAAAGGCGTATTTCAAGCAAACCTGTTAGCGATGTACTTCTAATTAGATCAGTTAAGCCATCCGTAAAGGTCAAGCCCTGTCACTCGACTTGGGATAAGAATTCTTTATCTCACTCGGTACCTTGCTTTACTTGAGGGCACGGCACTTACTTGCTAGTAAAAGTCTTCATAAGAAATAACTATTCTAAATGTCTCCTTATGGTTGAGTGAGGTGGGAGTCCCTCTTTATAACCCAATAACATAACCCTCTCCCCAAGGGTTAGGCCTATTCGAAAGAATAAGTTATTTCACAGGTATGGAAGAGTAGGAGGGGTAGGCCATGGGCTTTGCTTAACGAATTGATTTTCGTTTGTTTCCCTTTCCCCTGTAGTGAAGCAGGAACTCAGAGTAACATTGCTATCTAATCGATTTTCGAAAGAGCAAACTTCATTCATTGAACGCAAGTAAGCGATAGGCGATGTGGCATACCGTTTGGCACTACCTCCAGCGCTCTCCAGAGTTCACAAAGTATTCCACGTATCCATGCTGAGGAAATACGTACCGTCGCCAGAGCATATCTGGTTGAGAGAGGATGTGGTTGTAGATAAGAAATTCACTTATGAAGAACGCCCGGAGAAGATTGTTGACAGAAAGGATCAGGTACTCAGGACGCGCACAATTCCATACGTCAAAGTTCAGTGGAGGAATCATTCCGAGCGCGAAGCTACATGGGAACTAGAGGAGAAGATGCGGGAGGAGCACCCTCACCTTTTCGACACGCCAGGTAAGAGTTTTGTCCTCAAAACTCACACTTAATGATTTTCATCGATGTGGATATAGTCTCGCACCTTTCTTTCGGTTTTCCAAGTATCTCTCCCTCGGTATGGTCGTTCCCTTGGACCCTAACCTAACATAAAGGGTCGTGTGCCATCCCGCTTCTGCCAGAATCGAAGCCAATACGTGGACGCTTAAATGATTTGGTTCACGTCTTTCAATGCCTTAAGTTAGTTATTTTATTACCCGAGTTACATAATTCCAGAGTTCATTCCTAAACCGGAAAGATCGTACCAAACTAAAAGAGAGTCTACCAAACCCAAACAAGGATCTTCCCAGCCTTCCACAACACTTCCTGTATCACCATCTCCACTCACAGAGGGATAAGCGGCTGAAAGGCAAAGATAAGAACTGCCTACTCAATTACAACTAACTAACCGCCTGAGCGAATTGCCGATCTCTTTCCCAAGGGAGATGATCTTCCTTTCATTCATAAAGGCCTCCATCTTGCATTTTCACGCGCTCAATCGGAATTTGTTAGGTAGATGTGAGGAAAGAGCAGTGCTTTATTAATAGTCGTGGGGGTCTGTAGGCCCCATTGTCTTGTTGTTGTGTAGCTACTATTTTCGAGTGTTGGAGCTCGGGATTTCCTTAAGCGAGTTCAAGGAAGTGACGTGAAGGTAACCCCACGGAGCGGTAAGGAGCTGACGAGAGAAACAGGTCTCCACGTCTTTTGGTAGTGGAGGAAAGAAGGCGGACTTAATTGAGTTGTGGTCTTTCTTTATTGTTGGGGGGCTCTAGTAAGGTATGGGGCTTTCAAAGGGGGGAAATGAACCCAGGCAAGCAATGCAAAGCTAGACGAACCCAGACAGAGAAAGATCGGGCTTTGGAAGCGGGATGACATACGGACTATGCACAATTCCGTCACGTGCGGGTAGACCAGAACGTAGACCTGTCATTCCTTAACCGGGATGGTAAGGCCCTTGAAGCTGAATTGGATCAAAGGCTGCGCATCTCGCACCTTGCTACTTCTTTCGTAACAAAGCGAATGCCCTAGCCCGAAGAAGCTGCTTGAAACTGTCTAAGCCCTTATTTCTCAACTCACTAGACGGGGAATATGCGTACAGTAGAAAAAGCTTAAAGCAACTAGCAATGCTACCATAAATCAAGGAGAGTTTTCCATCCGCGTACAAGAGGGACATTTCTCAATTGAGTTAGTCACACATGGAATCTCAGATGTGGAAGTTTTATTCCGGCTGCACTCTAGGTCTCACCTAAGATTCTTAGTCTATCCGAGGCTATTGTGAACTGGGGCACGAGAGAACCGATGGTCAGTACCTCTTGACTAGGGAGATAGCTCTGGTTCGTGCGCATTAGAAGTAGACATGAGTGGTTGTCTTAGCGCGCATTTGATACAAAATCTGTGCTATTTCCCGTAATGCCTGATACATTTCCATCCTATTTTGATAGAGTTAGGCAATGAGTACTCATTCAGGGAACTTTTGCTGAAGACAAAAGCAAGTCCCGCTTGGTATTGATGAAATCAATAGTACCGTCTTCGAACCCTAGAAATGCCATAACTCTATCTCCTTCGGACCCTGAGACTGATCTAACCCTACTTCACCGGAGACTGAACTACCTGAGCCTGAGACGAAAGCCACTTGCAAACACCTATCAATTAGAACCACAAGCAAACCTTCATTGACTCCTCACTCTGAACGAGATTCCGAAAAATCCCCTCACTCCAGCGGAGTTTCACTCACATTCACTCCTAACTAAGTTAATAAACTAACTGCCTCACTCCAGGTGAAGAAATACAAATACGGAGATCTTTCTATAGAATAAATGAAATAAGGACGTCGTAACCGAAATCATAATCGCGCCTTAGCCCGGTTGAACTGAACTCGAGCTAGTCTGAACTCTTGAAGATAGGTCTTGCTTATAGAATTCCGGTTTCAAAGCGAGCTAGTCACTTTCAGATAGGTCCTTCCTTGCTCCAGTTTCAATAGGCTATCGATCCCCCTTCTTCTTTTGGTTCCCGCCCTCCGGACCTACCAACTTCATCTTGACTAGAGTTCATTTCCCGCGAGTACCTTCCTATAAATCTAACTTCTTATTACATAGAGCCTTTCCTTCTTCTTCTTAGCTCACAGCTTCTCCTTCTATGAGAACTGAAGTGGTGAGGTCAATCTTCCAGATTGCCTTCCCCGGCTGGATTCTATCCTTTTTACACCCTTCACTACATAAATACAGGAACCGAGAGAAAGAGTTCTACCTGAGCTAACACCATGACAGGGAGAAAAGACGTTTATGCGCTTAGAACGTGGCGTGCTATTCTACATTTCGTGCCTATCGTATCTATCCCCTACTTCGGGAGACTAAGCAAAGATAACATATTGAAAGGATTGAACTTATCGAACGAGGCCTATTCAACTACAGGAATTTCTTCTGGTTCGCTACTTAGATTATTGGATTGGACCGAAACCGGCCCATTATAAAGTTGGGGGGTGAGCTACTTACTTACTTTACTTTATTCCTTGTGGGAATGGCCGATTCACTACTCCCTCGAACTGTCTTATCACTTTCCTGGTTCACAACTAGCTCTATTTTATCTTTCTCCTTTGGCTTTCAACACTAGAACAGTTCCTTCAAAGGAAAGAAGGAATTCACAGTCAAAGACTTCCGGCACAGGCGCACAGAACAAAGACAATAGGACTGGACCGTTCAAGCATAATCTAACTTCTTTCCATCCGCGGAGGAACCCCTCTTGATGCTCGACCAGCCATCAACCGCATCTGACTTTGATCCATAAGTAGATTCAATAGGAGGGTACCATCTCGCTTCGAGGAACGCCTTGTACGTTCCAGCTCGCTTCGTCTGCTTCAGAGTGGGAAAAGAAGAAGGTAGAAAACCGAGGTGAGCAAAAGGCTCTTTCTTCTTAATACGCTTAGATAGTTCATTGACTACGAGACTGGAATCTGATGCTTCTTTATGGTCCGATCCTAAAAGCAAGAGGAGCACACTAGTAGAAGTTGCGTCTTAGCGCTGTAGCTCGAGGAACGCCTTTTTCCGATTGGTTCAGTGTTAGGTAAGTAGCGGAACTTATTCCTGTCAGGCAGAGCTTTGCCAAGAGTTCAATCTTAAGGTCGGTACCTATAAGGTAAGGAGTGAGAGGTTTCAAGCAGATGAGAAAGGTATATCCTAGCCGCTTATCCTTAACTTAACAAGATGGCTCGGAGCAAGCTAAGTCTTACGTTATATACTATAAGCGCAGAAGGAGAGTAAAGACAGAATGAAATAGGTGGAGAGTCAAATTTCTTAATAATGCCCAAAAGCCTTATAGCTCTTCGGACTAAGACCATAGGATCTCACAGTGTCGGAATGAGTTGAAGACGAGATAGGGTATCCAGTCGTATTGGCAGGGATCGCTATACCACCTGTCTTTTTAGGCGTACTACTTAAAAACAGTAGCATAAGGCGCTTTTGCCATAGTTGGACTGCTTGCTAACGCGGACTGCTAAACAGAAGCTTCAAAGCTGTAGTAGAAAGCCTTTCTAAATTCTCGTTCTCGAAAAACCAATCGTCAGCCAGTGTACATGAGTAGAGGCTGGAACATCACTTGATGACAGGGTTGATCAAGAGACCGAAGCCAGTGAGTTTGCGTACTCGAGTGATTGGTGAAGAGTACTTCGCATTGTAAAGAGCATCTTCTTAAGCAAAGTGTTGAGTCCACCGGCCGCTCGAGGAACGCCTTATGCCTTAGGAAAGAGAGATGCTAGCTCTTCCTGTCTTCCAGTGGGTAAGCAGAAGTGATCAACGAAGACCAAAAAGCTATTATGTTATATAAAGCACAGCTGCCATTTCATTTCCTTTGCTACCGGCTTCTTTCTTTCCTTTTGTGAAAATAAATCAAGGATCGAAGAGATCTATCTTTCCGGCTTAGCCGAACTTATCACCTGGTATGTCCTAGTTCTTTGTTCATGCTGCTAACTCTGAGTTTTGTCCTACTTCTGATTTTGGTTTTCGTATCATGGATCTTGGTTCGCGCTTTATGGAATTTCCCCCTCTCCGTCATCCACATGATGCTAAATCCTTCTCGTGCGCCCGCTTCTTCTTCAAGAAAGAAAAGAAAGGCGTTCCTCGGGCTATGGTATGGCTATTATTTGGTCCTAGTACCTGTACTTACATTTGTTGAAAGGGGTTCTCAAGAGTGTCAGTAGCATAGAGAACCATCCCTCAGGTCTGTCTTCAAAGCGCTGCCTTAATCTTTTCATAAGGCCTTTACGAAGCAGTTGTTGGATCCGATCCGCCTATAGGAAAGGTATTTGATTCATGCTTCTGTGAAAGGGCGTACCGGTAGAGATGGCGAAGGTAAGAAAGTTCCGAAATCAGGCACAGATGGTCTAGCTCAATCAGCTAAATCGAAGTCAAGCAAGTTACAAGGTTAGTCTCAACTCAACAGGACAGAAAGCCCACTCCTAATAACTGCCCTTGGGGATAATAGAAGGGAAGGGGTTCCTCCAGCTTCGCTGAATAAGCTAGGTTCCTCCGTGAAGAGATCTCCCACTCAAGAGAAAAAGCAAAATTCATATGTAGAGTCAACGTGCTCGATGATGGTTGTCCAGTAACATGTCAGCTTACCAGGTTCTGTCACAATAAGCTGGAATCAATGTCTCGGTTCACACACAAATCAAATAACGTCGTAAAAAAACCCAAGAAGATAGAGAATCGGCATGAGATGAACGTGAGATTGAGGTTGCACAAAGTTAGGAACCGGATTCTCATTCGTAGCAACCAGCTCCCCAATTCGATCAAATCCGTTTCATATAGGGCGTCAAGCATAATAAAATCAAAAACAGAGTTGGGAGATTTGACCCATTTCTTGCTTTCTACAAAACCATCTATCCAATGTATGTCAAGTCGGGCACTTAGGTGGAATCGGTGTCACGAGTTGGTCTGTAAAGGGCTTTTCTCATTTAGTTTAGGCAAGTTTAGTCCGACCTTGCCGGAAGGAAGGATTTCGATCTTCGATCTTCGTTACCATTCCAAAGTTGATTATTTAGCTTTCGATTAAGTGAGTGTTTGTTTGCTCAGACTCAGACTCAAATGCGACTCTATGCCTTCCCGGTAGAAAACGACCTCTGTGGCGGGATTGACCAGGTCAAATTCAACGGGACCCTAGCCCGCAGTCGTCAACGGTCCGCTTCCTTGAATGAGAGTAGGTCTTCCCGATCCACGAATACTGTCTGTTGTCCTTTACTTGTTTAGTGGCATCTGGAATTGTCTGTTTCGGTATTCACTCTTGTAAAGGGCCGAACTAAGCTAAGCGCTTGGCTTGTCTTCTTATAGGGTCCCAACCGACCAGTACATTCAATATCGAAATCCGTTACTGTTACATAATAGAATGAAGATAACGAGGCTTGGAGTATATAAAACTAAGTCCAGCGAACTGGAAGTCTCTTCAGACTCCCTCATTGCTTGGCTATCGAAGTGGAGGAACCCCTTTTTCGCGTGCGTCGACACGACAATGCTTACCTTTCTAGCTTTTACCCTTCTTCTCCGGAAGGAATAGAAAGAAGACAACTATAATAAGGGGAACTACTATATATATTACAGCAGGAGAAATTCCAACATGAAAGAAAGCAGGCGGTGCACTTCAATCTAAATAGGGTGAGAAAGCTTGGCTTGGGATTGGGATTGTTGACTCATCATGATAGGGCATGAATTGCGTATAGATAAGGTCCAGTTCATTAAGTTGAGACAGCTGTAGGCTCAAACCAAACTGACGTGTAAAGAGCCCTAGTTGAAATAAACCCTGGTGAATCTTCTGGGTAGGAGGAACCCAGCTTCTCCCGAAGCGCCTTGCCCCTGGATTGAGGTGAAGAGTTTGTAGGGAGAAAAGGTAAGTCAAGCTGTCTCTTTGAAGGACTTGCTTCTTAGTTGAGTAACCATTGTGGTTGTCCGGGGGAATCGTACTTTGGGATGCGGGCAAGAAGCTAATAGGCTCGATAGCTGCTCAGAAAGAGGATGAGCTGGCCTCTCTTGCCACCTTCCTTTCATTCCGTAAGGGGCTACTAAAGCTAATAGGTGCCTTCCCTTATACTTCCAAGAAGCTGTCAATGAGTGACTGCCAGCCCTTCATTGAGAGAGTTCGAGGGAAACAGCAGGCGTGGACTGTTAAACACTTATCTTATGCAGGGCGTGTTCAGCTACTCAAGCACGGGGATTCGTTTAGTGGGAAGAAGAAGGAAAGGAAATCGAGTACTAAGGAGGAATGGGACTCTTTCTTAGGGCTTGAAAGCTTCAGTGTTCAAGTAAAGATTCAGTAGTCCGTCCAGTCCGAATCAATGCTCTAGTCAAGTAAAGAGCGAGTTACTTACCGCAGTGAGTTTTCCCGCTTCAAAACTAGCTATTCTGCTGACGATTTGAGCCTTTATATATCACCCCGAATGGAGTACTCAAGTTGAACCGGGCGGAAATATCCTTTGGAAGGGTCTGTTCGATAACTTCACTCTAGGGCCTCGAACATCGGTTTTCTAGCTGCCCAATCTATATGGAATTGGGCTAGGCCAGCTACTCTCTACCCGCGTTGGTCCATTGATCCCGAGCTTACGCCCCGCCTATCCGCTAAGGCCCACCTAAGATCTCTTTTCCCCTCACCTTCCATTCCGAACCGTAACTGAATCCGTATAGAAATATTTATCATGGTCTTATTCATACTACCTAGGGGATAAGATAGTGTTCCAGAAGAGCTTTTTGCCTACTTGCTTGGTTACAGTGTTTACCCGAAAAGAGACATTACATTGAAGGAATCCCCCTAGTTAGTTACCAGGGAGTCTCTTTCCGTCCGCCACGTACACGTAGACTTTACGTACACAAGTGGTCGAGCGAGAATAGACGATGCAGGTCATTAAGTGGGACTTTTCTTTAAGGCATTCCTTTCCGTCGGTCAGTCTGTAAGTGAAACTCAAGTCCATCCGATCAGCCAGTTGCATAAGAAGCTAAGCTTCCCTCCAGCGGAACGACGTTGCTTTGCGTCAAAGCGTAAATCTGTAGGTTCGGGCTAAGATCAGTCTATTGCTACTTACGGTGATAAAGAAAGGCCCTTCGAACTTCACTATCTGGCATCACAGCCTATTCCGACAACGTGCCAAGCAAAAGGCAACGGAAGGAGCAAAGCCATAAGCCAAGCTAGCGTGCTGAACAGAAAGTCGTAGAGTGATCACAGCTTATTCACCAAGACGTGTGAACAGCGCCTATTCGATAGCAGCTTGTACCCTGATTCCGATAACAAAGGGAATTCCTCCTAAAAGAGCTGATTCAATCGGGTTATCAGCTTCGGCTATTCTCACTGCTAGCAATCCAGTTAGTTAGGTCTAGTATGCCTATTCCTATTATATTAGACAGTCTGACTAAGAGTTCCTAGTGAATGGAAATCAAATAAAGCGAAAAGGATAACGAAATAAATCGGGAAAACTGCATGCAATCGACAGCCAAAAGAGAGAAGGCAGTCGCAGCACACTCTATATCTTACCTCGGGGCCCAGAGTCAATTCCCTCGCCTTAATCTTGAATAGAACTCAGCCTCTCTGCCGCTGTGCAGTTGTTCTTAACAAGGCAGCTATTGAGTTATCGTAAGAGAAGTGAATCAATCGTTACGAAGCTCTAAATTAGCGGATTTGAATCCAACCGTTGCTGATTGTTCCACGTATCTGCGTTCGAAGATGCTAGTCAAAGAAGAATTCGTATCCTCCCGGTGTACCAAACATACTAAATCAAAGATGTGTATTTCTTGTACCAATAAATATATACTGCTAATGACTCCCCGTTCGATCTACTATGATATGAAAGGCAACGGGAGTTCTTTTAGTCTAGTCCGCTGCTTACTGAAATGGATAAAGAACAAATGGTACACCTACAACAATTGGATGGAGCTGGGCGAAATGCAGCATATCCCCGTCTATTGCTACTGTCTCCTATAAATAAATGAAAATCTCTGAGAATTGAGTGTCTAACAGTATGCTTGTTCCTATTATAACTTATTCTACTTCTGCTGAGAATATAGAGTATTCTAAACTTACATTGTTCTGGCTGCGGCCGATGCTACAATATCCTTTCGTGAGTATAAGAATATACAAAATGAGAGTGAATATAATTTTTATCATAATATTGATTATAGCCATTTTAGCTTTCGTTTGTATCAGAATGGGAAATGTTATCTTCGATCATCCCCAAAGGGGCAACAAGCTCCATCGGGTGTAGAGCTCTATTTTCTTTTCTACGAAAAATGGGTATTCCTGTAAACCTAGCTAAGATTATAGTAGAAACGATACGATATATCCTTTCCGGAGAAAACATCCCCGCAGTCCTTCATATGAATCCCAATTCTGATTGGGACGAATTGGGAAAAATCGTTTGAGGGGCATCGTCGTCAGCTTTGGACATGCCCACTTCCACAATCTGTAGTTCTTCTAATGTATAAGTCTATTTTTTTACGGAAAGAAATAGAGAAATTTGCTGAGTCTTCCAATTCAACTAAGCCGGAAGATAAATGAATAGGATCTCTAAGA